GAAATAAGAGGATCAAACCATTTCTTCTGACTCTTTTTCAAATTTGATAAATGTTGGTTGATCGTATATTTCATTATAGTTATATGATTCAGAGTATCATTTCCTATTTGATCCCTTTGAATTCCATATTCGAAGTTACGATCGGATCTATTCATTAAAAAGAATCGATTCGATACATTTCTTATGTACCCATAGGTGCTATATTGGATTTGAATCAGATTTCGGATCAATCTATATTGATTGACTGCCTCCATTATGTTGTTGCTAGCAAATACCGCTGTTTTTAGTTTGGGATCTTCCAAATCATTCCCGCAGTAGATCCGGACCGATTTTTTTATGATCCTTCGAGAAAAAGATTCATTCTCCTCATTCAATAATTTTTTTTGATCCAACCCGTAGGAATCAATAGAAAAGGCAAATACCCTATGATACACCAGATCCGGCTCGGTTATTGATAGAGTGAATAGATCCGCCATTTCTGGGAATCTCTCTTCTGATTCAAAAAAATCGTGGCGTAACGCGTATCCCCCTTTGTTCCGGTCATGGAATAGATGAAAGAAATCAAAAAATGGATTTTTGTTCAAGAATGAAATCTTATTGGAACTGTCCATATCCGGTTCATCCTTTGGAACCAGATCCGGGATGTGATATGGTTCCGAAGGATGAATTGAGACGGTATTTTGTAAATACGTAATTATCTTGAATATATCAACCATTTCTTTATTTTCCGCTCGCCTGGAAGGGACAAAAGAAACATCTTGTTTTTTCTTCAACAATTTCTGATCTCTAGTGGACCTCTCAGTAGGATTCGAACCCAGATGAAGTTCTGACCATCTGTCAGAGAAAAAAGAACGAATTGATCTTGTAGGATTCCCAAGAAATTCTTCGATTTCTTCCGGAAGCAGATGATTATTCATCCGCTTCTCAGGTTCCGTGAATAGCCAGGACATGAAGGAAGATCCAAAAAGGCATTTCGGGAATCGATCTGATTCTATCTCTGTTCGTTCCATTTGAAGAAAGGAAGGATCCCAAAGAATCGATCTCTCTTTTAGTTGCTGAATCTCTGTTTGATCGATCAATGTGTGATATTCTGAATCCTCATTTCTAACGGAATCGAAATGATCTCTGGATTGATCAGAAGAAGATCCTTTCCATTGGCTAGAATCCGTTACTTGAACGAAAATAGATCTTGTGGAATCATATTGAATATTTGACAATACATTCCGTACCTTGCTAAAAAACCGATCCTTGTTTACCAACCACACATTGTCTAACCAAATCCAATTCTCTCTCGAGACGTTCCTCAAAAAATCCGATTCGTGCTGATTCTTCCCCCAACTAACGAAGAGATCTTGGCGGAATTGCCACATATGAAATTGAGCACAATTTTGCAAAGAAATACCCCACTTGTTTCTCGAGAAGAGATGGGAAACATGCTCAATATCATTGGATTGCATAGTTGCCCCAGCTCCTTGTTGTTTGAAGAAACTCTCCCCCTCAATTGGTCTTTTTTCACGAAAAGCAGACATGAGATAAGAAATCAAGTCTTTCCCTAAGATTTCGAATAGCTGTCCCGAATTCAAGTTGATTATGTTTCGTTTCTTCCTCGGAGAAAGACGATCAAACAATTCCCAATCATGGTCCTTGCGGATCGGATCATCCGTATAGGATAAAAAATGAAACTCCAGATATTTGCTATCTTTCTCTTTGAATGAGATCTCAATTCCAGCTATGGTTTCATTAGATATCTGACAACTAGAATCCCTCTTTTTTCCGATCCGGTTCCTCCACCACCGCGAACCCCGGTTAGATTCAGGCATGATACACTTTTTCTTTATTGGGAGAACCCAAGTACTCTCTTGCGGACCCATGAAACAACTCTCAGAAATCTTTTTCCCTTTTGGAAGATACAGGAGCGAAACAATCAACCTATTTCTATTGGAAGACCAAAAAGATTCTTCCAATGTCTCATTTCTGGGTCCAATGGAATTCATAGGTATAGGAAGAAGCCCCATCAAATAGAGATTTTTTCTTTCGACCATCTTTCGATTGTTAATACGAGATATAAGGACCACTACTACAAGCAGTACTACACCTTTGATCATGATCATGAAATATCGATTGCTTGTTGCACCCTGTGAATCACGTGAAAGTAGGATACTCAAAATTCGGGGGTCAAAGAGTTTCATAAAACGTTCTTGGTGGAAAAAAATGTGAGTGAAAGATCCCACTGAATCGAATTTGATCCATGAATCTAAGAAATAGTGATAATTCTTGATCTCTCTCAATTCGAAGATCCAGGATTTGAATTGATGTCGTTTCATTGATTCCTCCTAAATATTTAATTTCAATTGGAATTTGGTTATTCACGATGTACGATGATCCCTGTTAAGCATCCATGGCTGAATGGTTAAAGCGCCCAACTCATAATTGGCAAATTCGTAGGTTCAATTCCTGCTGGATGCACGCCAATGGGAACATTCAATAAGTCTATTGGAAT